TAGTGATTTAACTCTAAGAGCTAGCGATCTCGACGAAACTCAAAAATACAAGCAGTTGTGGGTTCAATGCGAAAATTGTTATGGATTAAATTATAAGAAACTTTTGAAATCACAAATTAATATTTGTGAACAATGTGGATATCATTTGAAAATGAGTAGTTCAGAAAGAATCGAAGTTTTGATCGACCCCGGTACTTGGGATCCTATGGATGAAGACATGGTCTCCGGGGATCCCATTGGATTTCATTCGGAGGAGGAGACTTATAAAGATCGTATTGATTTTTATCAAAGAAACATAGGATTAACCGAGGCTGTTCAAACAGGCGTAGGTCAACTAAATGGTATTCCCGTAGCAATTGGGGTTATGGATTTTAAATTTATGGGGGGTAGTATGGGCTCCGTAGTCGGGGAGAAAATAACCCGTTTGATTGAGTACGCTACCAATCAATTTATACCTCTTATTATAGTGTGCGCTTCGGGGGGGGCGCGCATGCAAGAAGGAAGTTTGAGCTTGATGCAAATGGCTAAAATCTCGTCTGCCTTATATGATTACCAATCAAATAAAAAGTTATTGTATGTATCAATCCTTACATCTCCGACTACCGGCGGGGTAACAGCTAGTTTTGGTATGTTGGGAGATATTATTATTGCAGAACCAAATTCCTACATTGCATTTGCGGGTAAAAGAGTAATTGAACAAACATTGAATAAAACGATACCCGAAGGTTCACAAGCTTCTGAATATTTATTCCAGAAGGGCTTATTTGACCTAATCGTACCACGTAATCTTTTAAAAAGTGTTCTGAGTGAGTTATTTAAGCTCCACGCCTTCTTTCCCTTGAATTTCAATTCAATGCACTAGGTTCAATTATTTGTAGCAAACAAGTAGTTTGCTTATCGGAATCAAAGTAACTAAGAATGAAGTTTTCTTTGGTGACCTAAGATCTAATTGTAAAAAGAATAAAAAGTGGTGGATAACTCTTTTTTTACCTGGATTCCTGATTACTAATTAAGAAGGTCTCTATCAACAAGATAAAAACACGAGTTCTTCCTTTCGTGAAATTAGGCAAATAAAACGAATTTTGTCTTAGGTATAGAATCAAATTCCAATATAGAAAAAAATAGATGTATGGTTTTGTATCTTTCTTCATCCCCCGAAAATCCTATTTTCACTAAAAATCCCGGTTGTGCCGCATTCTAATGAATCTTTCAATAATTTGTAAGAAACTCCTATTAATATTAAATTCGAAGACAATAACAAAACACAAAGAAATGAAGAAAAATAATCAAATGGATTATCATATGTATCTTTCATGTAGATAGACGAATAAGTCCATTTTTTGCGTTCTACATTCCTTGGACTTATTCTATATACTCAATTAGATACTTATATCTGTAATAAGAATTTTCAAATTGAATGAATTCATAATAACTACGAATTCATACTAATTACAATTATTAATTATAATTAGTATAAATAATAAATATGATATTAAAAACAATAAGAACAGGTACAAATAGTAAATCGAGGTACCCATTTTATGACAACTTTCCAATTTCCCTCTATTTTTGTGCCTTTAGTAGGCCTAGTATTTCCGGCGATTGCAATGGCTTCTTTATTTCTTCATGTTCAAAAAAACAAGATTGTTTAGATCTGAGGGGACCCAATCTCATCCGTTTTTTTGAAACTTAGACTTGTAGCATAACCCATATATTTATTTCGGGAAATGAAATAAGGTAGAACATGTGATTTCTGACGAACATAAAGGAAAAAGCTCTTATGCCTGCAGAAAATGATCTATGGGTAACTGAATTCCAGCTAGTTTGAAATAGATCAGGACTGCTGGATACCCAAAATGTAAAGTTGGCGGATCTATATGTATATCTGTATATTGGGATCATAGGAAGGGTGTGTTATTATTTTAGATCTAACCAATTTGAGGAATTACTCCTAAAGGTTCCCATCAATCTAGTGCTAGTTCACATTAAACTAGTGCTAGTTGATGAAAGTTCATTCGGAAACAAAAAAGTAAAGTCAAAACCATTTTGGGTATTCTCTCAATTCCAATAAAATGCAATCGGATCAAGTATGAGTTGGCGATCAGAACATATATGGATAGAACTTATAACGGGGTCTCGAAAACTAAGTAATTTTTGCTGGGCGCTTATCGTTTTTTTAGGTTCATTAGGATTCTTATTGGTTGGAACTTCCAGTTATCCTGGTAGAAATTGGATATCTTTTGTTCCGTCTCAGCAAATCCTTTTTTTTCCACAAGGGATCGTCATGTCTTTCTACGGGATCGCAGGTCTCTTTATTAGTTCCTACTTGTGGTGCACAATTTCCTGGAATGTAGGTAGTGGTTATGATCAATTCGATAGAAAGGAAGGAATGGTGTGTATTTTTCGGTGGGGATTTCCTGGAAAAAATCGTCGCATATTCCTCCGATTCCGTATAAAAGATATTCAATCCGTTAGAATAGAAGTTAAAGAGGGTATTTATGCTCGCCGTATCCTTTATATGGACATCAGAGGCCGGGGGGCTATTCCGTTGACCCGTACTGATGAGAATTTGACTCCACGAGAAATTGAACAAAAAGCCGCGGAATTGGCCTATTTCTTGCGCGTACCAATTGAAGTCTTTTGAGAAAGGGATTGGGCTGAAGAACGAATGCTTTCTCCGCAGGAGGGAAAAATACAAGAATCTTGTTTTTTCTATAACTAAGTGATACTTTAGATGCAGATAAATCATATCTTGTAAATTCTTTTCTTTTTGTCAATCGATTTTTTGATCATCACAATATCTTTCTCTCAATTATTCTATTCTTGACCATGGAAACTCCTTTGAATTTTTTTGAAATATTTGATATTTTGATAGAAAAAGAGTTCTTTACGTCTCCAAATCTCAACAATATTCATTCCTTAAAGGACTTCTTTTGTTCATTGATCGAAAGGAGACACGTGTTTTGTTTGGAATTTGATGAATTGAGATATCTGGAAACACAATTTTGTATTATTTCTTCAGTCGAATTCCAAGTGGAGTCTTAGTCTATTTCTGTATTCTTTCTAGATTCAAACAAAATCACAAAGAAAATAGATTCATAGGTTTGATACCTTGTCTAGAACTCATGTTTGGTTTGAAAGAAATATTGGATCACATAGAGTCGACAAATGGAGTGGGTTAATTAAAAATTCACAGGTTAAAAATGGCAAAAAAGAAAGCATTCACTCCTCTTTTGTATCTTGCATCTATAGTATTTCTGCCCTGGTGGATTTCTCTCTCATTTACTAAAAGTATGGAATCTTGGGTTACTAGTTGGTCGAATACGGGTCAATCCGAAAATTTTTTGAATGATATGCAAGAAAAAAGTTTTCTAGAAAAGTTCATAGAATTAGAGGAAATCCTCTTCTTGGAAGAAATGATCAAGGAATACTCGGAGACACATCTGCAAAAGCTTCCTATAGAAATCCACAAAGAAACGATCCAATTAATCAAGATACACAATGAGGATCGTATCCATACGATTTTGCACTTCTCAACAAATCTAATCTGTTTTGTTATTCTGACCGGTTATTCTATTTTAGGTAATCAAGAACTTGTTATTCTTAACTCTTGGACTCAAGAATTCCTATATAACTTAAGTGATACAGTCAAAGCTTTTTTTATTCTTTTATTAACCGATTTATGTATCGGATTTCATTCACCCCATGGTTGGGAACTAATGATTGGTTCTGTCTACAAAGATTTTGGATTTGGTCATAATGATCAAATTATATCTGGTCTTGTTTCCATTTTTCCAGTTATTCTCGATACTATTTTTAAATATTGGATTTTTCATTATTTAAATCGTGTATCTCCGTCACTTGTAGTTATTTATCATTCAATGAATGATTGATAAAAGATCCGCCGATATTAATCCAATTAGAATGTTTCTTGCTTTGTAGCTCTACAGAAGTATTAAAAACAGGCGATTTTCATACTATTTTCATAGTATACTTATACTATAGTATTCTAGTAAAATGATTCCAATAAATAGCAGAATCGTGGACAGGGAACTATAACTATACTAGAGACCTGCCAAATTTATTGTAGAAATTTTCGGATCAACGATTAGACCATGCAAACTAGAAAGACTTTTTCTTGGATAAAGGAACATATTACTCGATCTATTTCCGTATCACTCATGATATATATCATAACTCGGACATCCATTTCAAGTGCATATCCCATTTTTGCGCAGCAGGGTTATGAAAATCCACGAGAAGCGACTGGGCGTATTGTCTGTGCCAACTGCCATTTAGCTAATAAGCCCGTGGATATTGAGGTTCCACAGGCGGTACTCCCTGATACTGTATTTGAAGCAGTTGTTCGAATTCCTTATGATAAGCAAGTGAAACAAGTTCTTGCTAATGGTAAGAAAGGGGGTTTGAATGTGGGGGCTGTTCTTATTTTACCGGAGGGGTTTGAATTAGCTCCTCCCGATCGTATTTCTCCCGAGATGAAAGAAAAGATAGGCAATTTGTCTTTTCAGAGCTATCGCCCTAATAAACAAAATATTCTTGTGATAGGGCCTGTCCCCGGTCAGAAATATAGTGAAATCACCTTTCCTATTCTTTCCCCCGGCCCCGCTACTAAGAAAGATGTTCACTTCTTAAAATATCCTATATACGTAGGGGGGAATAGGGGAAGGGGACAGATTTATCCCGACGGAAGCAAGAGTAACAATACGGTTTATAATGCTACAGGGTCGGGCATAGTAAGTAAAATCATACGAAAAGAAAAAGGGGGGTATGAAATAACCATAACAGATCCGTCGGATGGACGTGAAGTGGTTGATATTATCCCTCCGGGACCAGAAGTTCTTGTTTCAGAGGGTGAATCCATAAAATTGGATCAACCATTAACGAGTAATCCTAATGTGGGTGGATTTGGTCAGGGAGATGCAGAAATAGTACTTCAAGATCCATTACGTGTCCAAGGTCTTTTGGTCTTCTTGGCATCT